AATTGTCGATATGGGCTCTTGAATAGGATTGCGCTGTTATCCCTGGGGTAACTTGGTCCGTTGATCAAAATTTGGGTCAATTACTGGTTTGTTACACTTAGATCAGTAAATCTTGGTTATTTCATTCGGAGGTTATTTTATGCTCCGAGGTCACCCCAACCAAAGGTTATAGTCTAGGATTCTATGATTTTATGCCTTGCGGTATTGGATGTTATTGTTTAGACTATGAATCTTAAGCTCCACAGGGTCTTCTCGTCTTGTATCAGTATTCCCGCCTCTGCACGGGAAGGTCAGTTTCACTGATGTAGAATAAGAGACAGTTAAACCCTCGTGGTGCCTTTCATGCAAGTCTCTAATTAGGAGACAAGTGATTATGCTACCTTTGCACGGTCAGGATACCGCGGCCGTTGAAGTTAAACTCACTGGGCAGGCGTTGCCTCTAATATTTGGAATGCTAGAGGTGATGTTTTTGGTAAACAGGCGGGGTCATGTATTTGCCGAGTTCCTTTTATTCTGTTTGATCTTTCCTTAAGTGCACTCCTGTGTTGGATTAACAAGTTGTTTGGTAATTAGCTAGTTTAAGATTGATGTAAGTAGGTTGTTAATTGTTAGTGGGGTTTCCGTTGCTAATGTAGGCTTGTGCTAGGAGAAAAGGTTTCTTGTTACTAGTTTTAGCAGTGTGTCTTCTATATGTTTATAGAATCATCCAATAGTTGGAGTTAGGGATTTTGGTGTTTATGTTGGAATTAGATATGGGGTGTGTTTGAGCTTTAACGCTTTCTTAGTTGGTGGCTGCTTTTAAGCCAACAATGTGTGTAGGTTATTCATTATCCTCTAGGTAAGTTTGTCTACGTTATTAAAAGGGCTGTCCCCCTTTTAATTAGCTTTTAAATCTAAGTTAAGTTTTAAGGTAATTTGATTAGATTTAAAGTTGAACTAAAATTCGTTTTTTGGATAACCAGCTATCTTCAAGTTCGATAGGCTTTTCACCTCTACTATAAAATCTTCTCACTATTTTGCTACATAGACGAGTTTGCTCTGATAGCTGTTTTATAGTAGCTCACTTGATTTCGGGGAGGCGGGCGAAATACTTTTTGTCCGATTTTTCTGGCTAAATCATTATGCAAAAGGTACAAGGTTTAGTCTTTGCTTTTTAGGGCTGGAAGTGTATCTTTCATTTTTCCCTTACGGTACTGGCGTTATTGCTCCCTATTATCTTTTCTATCACCTATACTCAGATTGGTGAATGTTTTGATGGGATGGGTATATGTAATTGTTTTTTGGGTTGGTGGGGCTTAGTTAATGGGCTCAAAATGGTCAGGGTTAGCTGAAATCTTTTAGGTGTAAGCTAAATGCTTTTTATTAAGCTACATTTTGGTATTCCAAGTGCACCTTCCAGTACACTTACCATGTTACGACTTTTCTCCTCTTTGTTTTATTGGATTTTTAGTTAGGATGCTGTATTTTGGTTGAGGAGGGTGACGGGCGGTGTGTGCGCGCCCTATTGCCTAATTCAATTAAGCTCTCTATTCTTAATTTACTACTAAATCCTCCTTCGGATGTCTTAGCTTTCAAGAGATAGTTCGTTGTATTCTAGTATAGAAAATGTAGCCCATTGCTTTCCCTCTTATACGCTACACCTTGACCTAACGTTTTTATGAATAATAATCTTGCCCACTTTAGTTCTCTGATGAGGTGGGCTGACGATGGCGGTATACAGGCTGTATTGGCAAAAGGGGGTAAGGTTTATCGGGGTTTATCGATTATAGAACAGGCTCCTCTAGGTGGGTTTAGGGCACCGCCAAGTCCTTTGAGTTTTAAGCATTTGCTAGTAGTTCTCTGGCGAACAGTCTTGTTTGGTAGCTGTTTGGGTTTAGGGCTAAGCATAGTGGGGTATCTAATCCCAGTTTGTGTCTTAGCTTTCGTGTGTTCAGTTTAATTAAAGCTACTTTAGTCATTTATTTTGATGTTAGCTATAACGTATTACAGTCTAGTCACATCTTAGCTTTATTATTGGTTGACTTAAACACTCTTTACGCCGTTTTTCTGTTAATTTGGGTTAATTCGTATGACCGCGGTGGCTGGCACGAAATTTACCAACCCTAGATAATTATAATTTAGTCAAACTTTCGTTAATTACTTAATGTTAGTCACTGCTGTGTCCCGTGGGGGTGTGGTTAAGCAAGGCGTAGTGGGCTACATCGTGGTGAGCCTGATGCCAGCTCCTGTGAATTAATATTGTTAATATTTAGGGCATTCTCACTGGTCAGCGGAAACTTGCATGTGTAGGTTTAATTACAATTAACAGAAAGGCTAGGACCAAACCTTTGTGTTTATGGGACTTTAATATAGTCCATCTAAGCATTTTCAGTGCTTTGCTTTGGTTAAGCTACATTAACATATGACTGCCTGTTTAAGGGTGGCTTGGTTGATATCTTTGTATATTATGTAGCTCATAGGTGTTAGTTTTGTGGGGTTTAAATTGAGAGTTGACATAGCATACGATTTATGAAAATGTATAACCATAAAATAAAAAAAAAATTGGAATTTGTTTAAGTAATCGTTACCAGAGTTGCTTTTTGGGGTGGGAAAGATTAAAGGTTTATTCTTCGGTTTTGGGGTTTGACGGAGGAGTAAGTAAATCATTTAATCAAGGGGGAAAGGGGGTTTAGCGTGAGCAACAAATATTAGTTGTTTCAGTTTGTTGTTGTATACGAGCTTGGGCGTTCGCGTTGACGAAAAATATTGTTATTAAATTATATGTCTAAAAATCATTGATTTATTGTCCTCAGTATAATTGATTCAATATTATAAGAAGCTTATCTAAACATTTAATGTTCCCAATATTATCAAGCGTCTAATGATATGTCTTAGTCTTTCCATTGATTAATTTTATCTTTTACTATAAATGTGAGCTAATCATTTAATGTAAATCAACACTCGCGTGGGCGAACTCCAGGCTCCGGCCATGGTGATAAACCTCCCCAAAAAATAAATCTACCTAATGCCTGTTGCCTTCATTAAAATGCCGCGATTATGAGTTAAATGTACGCAAGTCATCACATATGCCTCTACGAATAGCATGTTTAGGTGAATTAGGAGTTGATGGACCTGAAGTAGCAACCAGTAGCCAGTCAGGGAATTGATAGGTACATCCGCAATATATGGGCCTGCTCTGAAGGATAGGAAGCATTCAGAGGGCGGGATGGTGGTCTCTCGTGAGTTGGGGATAAAGTATAGAGTCTTGGTTGGGATATGCGAGTGGAATAAGGTTTTAGAATCATGAGTCATTGATGTTATGTCTATGTAATATTAAGGAATTAATGTCTTATGTAATGTTATGCATTAACTTTGTATGTAATACTTAGTTATTATGTAATTATTTATATGCTATTGTTCTTACAGTTTTATTCAATTTAAGCTTTAATGTTTTTAGTATTGTTTGAGTTTAATGTAATTATAGATATGCTAGGGGACATTATATTAATGTAATATATACATATGTATGTCTTTTAATAATAGATTTGATGTCTTATTAGGTTGGATTTGCTTTTATAGTAATTTCTTAGTTTTGATTGGGTGTTTTGATTGATTTGATGTTATTGTTGATATGCATGGTGGTGAGGTTTTAATGTACGTATTACATATAATGTCTTGTTATAATTGATGTAATGTAGTTCTTGAAGGTTTTTGAGTTGACATGGCTATCAACTTGTTTGGTTCACGTACTAAAGAATCAGGTATAATACTGAGTGGGTGAGTCAGGAAGTAGTTTATTTAGAATGTCAGCTTTGGGTGTTGATGGTGGGGTGTTGAAACCTTCTTCTTGATGTCCAAGGAAGGGTGGTTGCCTTCGTTGCTGGCTTACAAGGCCAGTATTTTGGTTAAATTACTTGGACTCTTCATTTAGGTTTGAGCATGTAATTTTCAAATAGTCCCGCTAGTGGGAATAGGACAATGATTAGTAGGAAGTAAGAGATTGATGCGATTTGGCCAATGATGATATATGGCTGTTCAACTGGTTGGCCTCCGATTCATGTGAGTGTGAGGAGGTTGGCTGTTAATAGTCAGAATAGGGTTTGGGAGATGGGTCGAAATATTAGGCTGCGTTGTTTGGAGGTGTGTAGTAGTGGAATGGTAAGTAGGATTAGGATTGATGCTAGTAGGGCTAGGACTCCTCCTAGTTTGTTTGGAATTGAGCGTAGGATAGCGTATGCAAATAGGAAGTATCATTCTGGTTTAATGTGTGGAGGGGTGTTTAGTGGGTTGGCTGGTGAGAAGTTGTCTGGGTCACCTAGAATGTCTGGTGAAAATAGGGCTAGTAATAGTAGTGTTATTAGTATTAGAATTAAGCCTAGGATGTCCTTGATGGTGTAATATGGGTGAAATGGGATTTTGTCTGAGTTAGGATTGATGCCTGAGGGATTATTTGAGCCTGTTTCGTGTAAGAATAGCAAGTGCACTACGGCTAAAGCTATGATGATGAATGGTAGGATGAAGTGGAAGGCAAAGAATCGGGTTAGTGTGGCTTTGTCCACTGAGAATCCGCCTCAGATTCATTCTACTAATGTTGTGCCAATATATGGAATTGCTGAGAGGAGATTTGTGATGACTGTGGCTCCTCAGAATGATATCTGTCCTCATGGTAGTACATATCCTACGAAAGCTGTTGCTATAACTGTTAATAGTAGGATTACACCAATGTTTCATGTTTCTTTGTATAGGTAAGAGCCGTAGTAGATGCCTCGGCCTACGTGTAGGAATAGGCATATGAAGAATATTGATGCTCCGTTGGCATGGAGATTACGGATTAGTCATCCGTAGTTTACGTCTCGGCAGATGTGGGCTACTGAAGAGAAGGCTGTTATGGTGTCTGAGGTGTAATGTATGGCTAGGAATAGGCCTGTGAGGATTTGGATGATTAGGCAAATTCCTAGTAGGGATCCGAAATTTCATCAGGCGGAAATATTGGATGGGGCAGGTAGGTCAATAAATGAGTGGTTGATGATTTTCATGAGAGGGTGGGTTTTTCGTAGGTTGGTCATTAGTTTTAGTAGTTGAATAACAACAATGGTTTTTCATGTCATAGGTTATGGTTAAAGTCCATGCTAGAATAATAAAATGATAGTTATTTTTTTATTTTCGGTTTTGTTGATTATTGGATTTGTAGCTTTTGCTTCTAAGCCTTCTCCTGTTTACGGTGGATTGAGTTTGGTGGTAAGTGGAGGATTGGGTTGTGCTATAGTTGTAAGTCTTGAAGATACTTTTTTGGGGTTGGTAGTATTTATAATTTACCTTGGTGGTATGCTGGTGGTTTTTGGTTATACAGCTGCTATGGCCACTGAGGAGTATCCTGAAAGTTGGGTCGGTAATGTGGTAGCATTTAGTATGTTGTTGTTTGCTTTATTGGTCGAAGTAGTTTGATTAATTGTTATGGGTGACGTTGAGGTGGCAACGGCTGTTGAGTTGTTTGATTCTATTGGTGGTTATTGTGTAGGTCAGGATTATAGCGGGGTGTCTTTATTGTATGGATGTGGTGGGTGGGTTTTGGTGTTACTTGGTTGAATTTTATTTATTACGATTTATGTTGTATTGGAGGTTGTTCGTGGATAGTATTAGAAGATTATTAGGACTATCGAGATGGAGATTACGAAAGATAGGAAATAAGTTTTGATTAAACCTTTATATGAAGAGGTAATGTGAGCTGATGTTGAGCTGTGTAGGTTTGCTTGACCTTTTGGACCTGTTTTTTCATATCAGTTAAGATCAATTAGTATGGTAGCAATGTGTTGGCCTAAGTGTAAGCTTGCTATAGGGGAGGTACGGTGAAATAGGTGAGTGAAGTAACCTAGTATGTTTGAGAAGTGGTGTGAATGTATTGGTGTTGTTATAGGGGATTTGTTAGTTATGGAGTTTAGTTCTATGGCGATTAGGATGCCAGTGATGGTTACTACAATGGCGGATAGTTTTATTAAGGTAGGCATAGTTATAGGAATAATTGATGTAGGTGGGATGTTCATAGATAAAATGAAGCCTGCGAAAATGCTGCCTATGGCTAGTCGTGTGATGGGATTAATTAGGTTTGGGTTATTCTCATTGATTGGGGTTATTGTAGAGAAGCGTGGTTCGTTTAGTAATGCGAAATAAATGATTCGTAGGCTGTAGATGGCAGTTAGTGTAGTGGCAATTATAGTGATTGTTAGGGCTCATGTGTTAGTGTAAGAGGTATTTATGGCTTCAATAATGGAGTCTTTGGAATAGAATCCTGCTAGGAATGGTGTTCCTATTAGGGCTAGGCTTCCAATAGTAAGGGCGGATGAGGTAATTGGTATGGTAGTTAGGAGGCCTCCTATTTTTCGGATGTCTTGTTCATCGTTGAGGCTGTGAATGATTGAGCCTGAACACAAGAATAGTATAGCTTTAAAGAAGGCGTGGGTACAGATATGTAGGAATGCTAGATGTGGTTGATTAAGGCCGATTGTGACTATTATCAGGCCGAGTTGACTAGATGTTGAGAATGCGACAATTTTTTTGATGTCATTTTGTGTGATGGCGCAGATGGCTGTGAATAGGGTTGTGATTGCTCCAAGTGATAATGCTGTTGTCAGGATTGTGTGGTTGTTTTCTATTATTGGGTGGAAGCGAATTAGTAAGAAGATTCCCGCTACTACTATAGTACTTGAGTGTAGAAGGGCCGACACTGGTGTTGGCCCTTCTATTGCTGATGGTAGTCAAGGGTGTAGGCCGAATTGGGCTGATTTACCTATTGCTGCAATAATTAGGCCAAGGAGAGCTAGTGTATTTATAGGAGTTATGAAGATGTGTTGGAGGTCTCATGAATTGTTGCTTGATATAAGTCAGGCTATTGATAGGAAGAAGCCAATATCTCCAATTCGGTTGTATAGGATTGCTTGAAGAGCTGCGGTGTTAGCATCGGTGCGTCCATATCATCATCCGATTAGCATGAAGGATATAATGCCTACGCCTTCTCAACCAATGAATAGTTGGAATAGGTTGTTAGCACTTACGAGAATTATTATTGTTAGTAAGAAGGTGATTAGATATTTGAAGAATTGGTGGATATTTGGGTCTGAGTGTATGTATCATGTGGAGAATTCTAGGATGGATCAAGTTACGTAGAGGGCTACCGGGATAAAGATAATTGAGAAGTAATCTAGTTTGAAACTTATGGAAATATTGAAGGGGCCGGCAGAAAATCATTGTCAGTTAGTAATGGATGATTCTTGGCCTATATTGATGAATAATAGTAGGGCTGGTAGGCTGGTAAAAAAGGATATTTTGACTGTGTTCTTGCAGTATAGAGGGAATTTTGAAGTGTTATTTGGGTGGAACATGTTGAATAGGAGTGGGAGGGTTAATAGGGAGATTGAAAGGATGATGAATGAATTCAGTATATGGTTAATTACTTTTATTTGGAGTTGCACCAAAGTTTTTGGTTCCTAAGACCAATGGATTGCTGTTATCCTTTAAAAGTAAGAAAGCCATGTGTGTTTAAACATGGGGTCAAGGGTTAGCAGTCCTTGGATCTTTCTCGGCCTACAAAGAGGGTTGAGCTCTTATTTTTAGATTCACAGTCTAATGTCTTTGTTAAACTATGTTTGCAGAATGTGGTTCCTAGGATGAATTTTGGATTGGTTGAGATGATTAATAATGGTAAAAGGTGCAGGGTTATTAGTATGTGCTCTCGTGTGAGTGAGGGTTTTATAGGGTTAAGGTGATGTGTGAATTTTCCGCGTTGTGATGTGATTAATATATAAAGAGTGTAGAGGGCTGTGATTACGGTGTTTAGTCCTAGGAGAATGATGGAAAAATTGGATCATGTGAATGAGGATATGATTACTATTAATTCTCCTAAAAGATTGATTGTTGGAGGTAGTGCTAGGTTAGCTAGACTGGCAAGTAGTCATCAAATACATATAAGGGGAAGGATAGTTTGTAAGCCGCGGGCTAAAATTATGGTTCGGCTATGGATGCGTTCATAGTTAGTATTGGCTAGACAGAATAGTATGGAGGAAGTAAGGCCGTGGGCGATTATTAGGGTAGTAGCTCCTATGAAGCTTAGGCTAGATTGTATTAGGGCAGCCACAATTACTAAGCCTATATGGCTGACTGAGGAGTAGGCAATTAGTGATTTTAGGTCTGTTTGGCGTAAACAAATAGAGCTTGTTATGACTATCCCTCATAGGGATAGGATGATGAAAGGGTAGCAAAGATTAGTGCTTATGGGTTCTGTGAAGACTGTAATTCGTATAATTCCGTATCCTCCTAGTTTTAGTAGGATGGCAGCTAGTACTATTGAGCCGGCGATTGGAGCTTCAACGTGGGCTTTAGGGAGTCATAGGTGGACTCCGTATAGGGGTATTTTAACTATAAATGCAATTATGCATGCGTATCATAGGATTGAGTTGGATGAGGAAATTGTTAGGTAGTTGGAAAAGATAGAGGTAGTTAAGATGTGTAATGATCCTAGGTTGTTGTATATATGTAGGAGGGCAACTAGTAGGGGGAGAGATCCTACTAGTGTGTAAAATAGAAAGTATAGGCCTGCGTTAAGACGTTCATTTTGGCTACCTCATCGTGTAATGATAATTAGGGTTGGGATAAGGGTTGTTTCGAATAGGATATAGAATATGATTAGTTCTGATGATGAAAAGGCTATGATTAAGGCCAGTTGTAGGATGATTAGTATGGTGATATAGGTTTTTTTTCGGTTTGTGGATTCTTTGTTTAAGTGATTTTGGCTTGCAATTATTATTAGGGGAAGTAGTCAACAGGATAGAATAATTAAGGGAGTTGATAGTGTGTCTACGCAGAAGGATGGGTTGAAGTTATGGCCCAGGTCTGAATCTTGATGTAGAAGGTAGAGACTAATAATACTAATTAAGAGGCTATGTGATGTGGAATTAATTCATAGTCATTTGGTTTTACTGTATCAAGTAAGTGGGATTAGTATGAAAGTTGGAATTAAGATTTTTAGCATTGTAGAAGGTTGAGGTTTTGGACATAGTCATTACCGTAATTGGAAGAAGTTTTTACTAGCAGGGCTAGGCCGACCCCTGCTTCACATGCGGAGAATACTAGAAGGATTAGTGGGGCTATTGATGCGGAGAATATATGGAAGTGGGAAATTAGAATTGTTATAAGAATGAAGAGGGATAGTATTATTCCTTCTAAGCATAGGAGGGTTGATATAAGGTGGGATCGGTAGACTAGTACTCCGGTTAGAGCTAGGGAGAAAGCTATAATTAGGTTAAGGTTGATTGGGGTCATAAGGTATTCATGGGTTGGAACCATGATTTATTGAGTCGAAATCAATTATCTTAGTTAGATTAAAAACCTATTCGGTTCATTCTAGTCCTTTCTGTGCTCATTCATATATTAGTCCCGCAGTTAGTAGTAGGATGAGGCAGTATGATAGGATAAGTATAGAATCGGGGGATGGTAATTGGATTGCTCATGGTAGAGGCAGTAGTAGGGCAATTTCTAGGTCAAATAGCAGGAAAGTGATAGCGATGAGAAAGAATTTTATTGAGAAAGGGAGGCGGGCCGATCCTAAGGGATCGAATCCACATTCATAGGGGGTAGATTTTTCTAGGTATAGATAAAGTTGTGGAAGTCAGAAAGCAATTATAACGATAATGGTAGAGAGGGTTGAGTTGATGAGAAGGGTAATTATTAGATTGATTATTTTTCTCTGGTTTTACCCAGAACTTAATGATTGGAAATCAGTAGTACTAGTTATACTAGAAAAATATGAGCCTCATCAGTAAATTGAGACGTAGAGGAATAATCATACTACGTCTACGAAATGTCAGTATCAGGCAGCAGCTTCGAAACCGAAATGGTGGGTAGATGTAAAGTGATAGTTGAGTTGTCGTAGTAGGCAGACAATTAGAAATGTTGATCCGATAATTACATGGAGGCCATGGAAGCCTGTGGATACAAAGAAGGTAGAGCCATAAATGCCATCGGAGATTGTGAATGATGATTCGTAGTATTCCAGGGCTTGGAGAATGGTGAAGTACAATCCTAGAAGAATAGTTATTGTCAGAGCTTGAATTATTTGTTTTCGGTTTCCTTCTATTAAGCTGTGATGGGCTCATGTAATTGAAACTCCTGATGCTAGCAGGATGGATGTATTTAGTAGAGGGACTTCAAGTGGATTAAGTGGGTGAATTCCAGTTGGTGGTCAACAGCCGCCTAATTCTGGAGTGGGTGCTAGGCTGGAGTGATAAAATGCCCAGAAGAATCCTAGAAAGAAGAATACTTCGGATACAATAAAAAGGATCATACCATAACGTAGACCTTTTTGGACTACTGGGGTATGGTGGCCTTGGAATGTTCCTTCTCGGATAATGTCACGTCATCATTGATATATAGTTAGTAGTATGCATGTAAAGCCAATGGTTAGTAGGGTGGTTGAATTGAAGTGGAATCATATGATTAGACCTGATGTCAGGAGGAGAGCTGATAGGGCTCCTGTTAGGGGTCAAGGACTTGGGTTGACTATATGATATGCGTGTGTTTGGTGGGTCATTAGGAATTCTCATGTAGATATAAGCTAACAAGTAGGGTGAAGACGTAAGCTTGGATTATAGCAACTGCAAGTTCAAGGATTGTTAGGAGGAACAGGATGGTAAATGTGATTGTTGAGACTGTTATGCTAATGGAAGATAGTGCTAGAGTGGCAGCTCCAATAAGATGAATTAGTAGGTGTCCTGCAGTGATGTTGGCTGTTAGTCGGACTGCTAAGGCTAGGGGTTGGATTAGAAGGCTAATAGTTTCAATAATAATTAGTATAGGAATTAGAGGTGTTGGGGTTCCTTGAGGGAGTAGATGGGCTAAGGAAACTTTTGGTTTTAGACGAAACCCCAAGATCACGGTGGCTAATCATAGTGGGATTGCTATTCCAATGTTTATTGAGAGTTGAGTGGTAGGAGTAAATGAGTATGGTAGAAGTCCTAGGAGGTTAGTTGATGCGATAAATAGGATAAGGGATATAAGTATTATAGCTCATTTTCGACCTTGTTTATTGTGTATAATTATAATTTGTTTAGTAATTAGTCGAATTAATCAGAGTTGGAGAGTTTGGATTCGGTTGGGTAGACAGCGGATTGGTTTGCTGACTAGTAAGCAGGGGAAGCATATTACAATCGGTAGTGTTGTAATACCTAGGATAGTAGGAGTGATGAATATGGCAAATAGATTTTCGTTCATTTTTTTTCTCAAGGTAGTTTGATGTCTGTGTGAATGTCTTTACTGTCTTGTGGTATAATAGTAATTATAGTTTGGTTTAGTACTTTTAGTTGGAAAATACAAAATAAAGATAAAATTATCAGGAGAATAGTTAGATATCATGTTGATGTATCTAATTGAGGCATGTTTTTGAGGGAATAAAGTTAATTCCTGGAATACTTGTAGTATCGTTTGTTTCTCAAAAATGATTGCATTATAGAGGACCATTTTTCAAAATATTTAAGTGTGGTCATCTCTAGGACGACGGGTATGAAGCTGTGATTAGACCCACAGATTTCAGAGCATTGACCATAGTATACTCCTGGTCGGGTGGATGTTAGGGTAGCTTGGTTTAGTCGTCCTGGGATTGCATCTGTTTTTAGTCCTAGCGATGGTACAGCTCATGCATGGAGCACATCTTCTGATGAGATTAGTATTCGAATGGGGAGTTCCATTGGAAGGACTACTCGGTTGTCTACTTCTAAAAGTCGAAGTTGGCCGGGGTCTAGGTCTTGGGTTGGAATTATGTATGAGTCGAAGGTTAGGTTTTCGTAATCAGTGTATTCATAACTTCAGTATCATTGGTGGCCTATGGCTTTGACTGTTAGGTAAGGGTTGTAGATCTCATCTATTATATATAAGATGCGAAGGGATGGTAGAGCAATCAGGACTAAAATTACTGCTGGTAAGATTGTTCAGATTGTCTCTACTTCTTGAGCATCTATTGTATTTGTATGTGTTAATTTAGTTGTTAATATGAGGATAATGATATACAATACAAGCGAGCTGATAAGAAAGACGATCATTAGTGTATGATCGTGGAAGTATATTAATTCTTCCATAATAGGTGAGGTAGCGTCTTGGAAGCCAAGTTGTATTGGATAAGGCATATAAGATATACAGGGTTTAAACCTGTAATTTAACTATGGCAAAGTTATGTAATGGATTGTTACTAATATCTTGAGAGAAAGTCATAGAGGTTATGGGATTGACTTGAAATCAATTTTAGGGGGTTCGATTCCTTCCTTTCTTGAGCTAAAGTTTGATATATACTGGTTGTTCGAATGTGTGGTATGGTGGTGGACAGCCATGAAGTCATTCAATATTAGTTGTGGTTAGCTCTACGGTTGAAACTTCACGTTTAGCTGCGAAAGCCTCTCAGATAATAAATATTATAAGGATGACTGCTGTGAGGGAGATGAATGATCCGATAGATGAGAGGATGTTTCATGTTGTATAAGCGTCTGGATAGTCTGAGTAGCGACGTGGTATTCCGGAAAGGCCTAGGAAATGTTGAGGGAAAAATGTTATGTTGACTCCTACAAATATGATTGAGAAGTGGATTTTTGCTCAGAGTTCATTTAGCATGTAACCAGTGAATAGTGGGAATCAATGGACAAAGCCTCCTATAATGGCGAATACAGCTCCTATAGATAAAACGTAGTGGAAATGGGCCACTACGTAGTAGGTATCATGTAGAACAATGTCTAGTGAAGAGTTAGCTAGTACAATTCCTGTAAGTCCCCCAATTGTAAATAGGAAAATGAAGCCTAGGGCTCAAAGTATGGCAGGGGATCATTTAATGTTTCCACCGTGAAGGGTTGCTAGTCAGCTGAAGACTTTTACTCCTGTTGGGATAGCAATAATTATAGTGGCTGATGTGAAGTAGGCTCGTGTGTCAACGTCTAAACCTACTGTAAATATATGATGAGCTCAGACGATAAATCCTAGGAAGCCAATTGATATTATTGCTCAGACCATTCCTATATAGCCGAATGGTTCTTTTTTGCCTGAGTAGTAGGTTACGATGTGTGAAATAATTCCAAATCCAGGTAGAATGAGGATATAGACTTCAGGGTGGCCGAAGAATCAAAATAGATGTTGATATAAGATTGGGTCTCCACCTCCAGCAGGATCAAAGAATGTGGTGTTTAGGTTGCGGTCAGTAAGAAGCATGGTGATTCCGGCTGCTAGGACTGGGAGAGATAGAAGCAGTAATACTGCGGTGATTATTACGGATCATACAAATAATGGAGTTTGATATTGGGATAGTGCAGGTGGTTTTATATTAATAATTGTTGTAATAAAGTTAATGGCTCCTAGAATTGATGAGATTCCGGCAAGGTGAAGAGAGAAAATTGCTAAATCTACTGAGGCGCCAGCGTGGGCAAGGTTTCCTGCCAAGGGTGGGTAGACTGTTCATCCTGTTCCGGCGCCGGCTTCTACTGTTGATGATGCTAGTAGCAAGAGGAAAGATGGTGGAAGAAGTCAAAAGCTTATATTATTCATTCGAGGAAATGCTATGTCTGGGGCTCCAATTATTAGAGGGATTAGTCAGTTTCCGAATCCCCCAATTATGATAGGCATGACTATGAAAAAGATTATGACGAAGGCGTGTGCTGTGACAATTACGTTATAAATTTGGTCGTCACCAATTAAGGTGCCTGGTTGACCAAGTTCTGCACGGATTAATAGGCTTAGGGCTGTTCCTACTATGCCAGCTCATGCGCCGAATAGTAGGTAAAGGGTGCCAATATCTTTATGGTTTGTTGAGAATAATCAACGGTTTATGAACATAGGTAAAATGGCTGAGGAAAAAGCATTGAACTGTAAATTCAAAGACAGAGATAGCATCTCTTTTTACCAATAAATTGAAACCAAGTGCCTAGGTGCTTAGCTGTTAACTAAGTCATAGTGAGATAGATACTCACCAATTTAGTATGTCAGGCAGTGGTAGGTTCCCCGGGCCTCACGCCTTTTTTATTCTTCTTAAAGGCGTGAGGTTTGTGGAGTAGGGCAAAGGCTAGGTGATTTTACACCTGCTTAAGGCTTTGAAGGCCTTTGGTCTGGGTTTGAACCTAAGCCTTTATATGATGGCCTTGAAGTATATATTACGTTGAATTGCAAATTCAGAGAAGTAGTTGTGTGACTGCCTGGGCCTATTTGGAGAATTTAGCTTAATTAAAGTATCCGATTTGCGTTTGGATGATGCGAGATAGAGTCTTGTAATTCTTAGTTAAATATGGTGAGTGATAGTGGGGAGAGGGGAAGGAGGAGAGATGAGATGGTGGTAAGGGATGGAATTAAGTTGGTTGGTTTTGATTGGTGGTGTGGTCATTGGAGTTTAGAGTTGTTAGATGATGGGTACATTGTGAGGGTGGAGGCGTAGATGATTCGTATGTAAAAGAATAGGTTTAGTAGGGCTGACAGTGCTATTAATGTGGCTGTGATTTGGTTGTTATTGGTTACGAGTTCTTGTAGGATTAGTCATTTGGGTATAAAGCCTGTTAGTGGGGGTAGTCCTCCTAGTGATAATAGGGTAAGAAAAATGATAATAGTTATTGAGGTTGATTTATTTCATAGGTTAGTGATAGATTTGATTTTGGTAATGGTAGTAGAGTTGAGTGTGATGAACATGGTTAGTGTTATGATGATGTAGATTGATAGGTTTAATAGGGTTATGGATGGATTGATAAGGGCAATAATGGTCATTCATCCTATGTGGGCGATGGATGAGTAGGCTAGGATTTTTCGTATATGTGTTTGATTTAGGCCTCCTCATCCGCCCAGTAGTGTTGATGCAATAGCTAGGGTGATTAGGATATTCATGTTAAGGGAAGGGGAAATTTGGTAAAGTAGTGATGTTGGGGCAATTTTTTGTCATGTTAATAGGATTATTCCGGATGAGAGGGTGATGCCTTGTGCTACTTCTGGTACTCAAAAGTGAAAGGGGGCGAGGCCTAATTTGATTGCTAGGGCTAGAGTTATTAGAATGGAGGCTGAGTTGTTTGAGATTTGAGATAGTGTTCATTGGTTGGTTATTCAGGCGTTGTATGTGATGGCAAATATGATTAGCATGGAGGCAGTTGCTTGGGTAAGGAAGTATTTGATAGCTGATTCTGTGGATCGTGGATGGTTGGGGTATGTTATTATTGGAATTACGGCTAGGGTGTTGATTTCTAGGCCTATTCATGCTATTAGTCAGTGGTTGCTTAGGAGGGTTAGGGATGTGCCTATTAAGAGGCTTGTGGAGATGATAATTAGAATATAGGGTGACATTAGTATGGGAAGGGTGTAAACCAACATTTTCGGGGTATGGGCCCGATAGCTTATTTAGCTGACCTTACTAGGATGTAGTGTAAAGGAAGCACAGGGGATTTTGAGTTCCTTGGTATAGGTTCAAGTCCTATTGTTCTAGAAACAAGGGGGCTTGTACCCCTATATTTTATCCTATCAAGATAATTCTTTTGTCAGACATGTTTCTTATATTTGTGGTGGAATACATGAAAGGGCAATTGGGATGGAGATGAATCAGAGACATAGGGCTAGTGTTATTGGGAGAAAATTTTTTCATAGCAGGTACATGAGTTGGTCGTATCGGAATCGTGGGTATGAGGCTCGAATTCATAGGAATACGGAGGTCAGAGCTAGGGTTTTTAGCATAAAAGATAGTGTATTGAATTGGGTGAGGTTGTGGTTTAGTGAGGAGCCTAAGAATAGGATAGTGGTTATTGCGTTTATTGCTATGATGTTAGCGTATTCGGCTAGGAAGAATATTGCGAAAGGACCTGCGGCGTATTCTACGTTGAAGCCTGATACTAGTTCTGATTCTCCTTCTGTCAGGTCGAATGGGGCTCGGTTAGTTTCTGCTAAGGTGGAAATGTATCATATTATGGCTAGTGGTCATGTGGAGATAATTAGTCATATGTTTTCTTGTGTGATGATTAGGTTTTTTAGGGTGAAGGAGCCATTAATTAGTATGATTGATAGGAGGATGATTGCTAAGGTTACTTCATAGGAGATTGTTTGTGCTACAGCGCGCAAGGCTCCAATAAGGGCGTATTTTGAATTTGAAGCTCATCCAGATCATAGGATGGAGTAAACAGACAGTCCAGATAGGGCTAGGATAAATAGGAGACCTAGGTTAAGGTCAAGAAGTGGGTGTGGTATGGGGAATGGGGTTCAAATGGTTAGCGCTAAAGTCAGAGCGAGGATGGGGGCTAGAATGAATATGGGAATTGAGGAGGTTAGGGGTCGTAGTGGCTCTTTTGTGAATAGTTTTACTGCATCTGCAATTGGTTGCAATAGACCGTATGGGCCAACGATATTTGGGCCTTTTCGGAATTGTATATATCCTAGGACTTTGCGTTCTACTAGTGTGAGGAAAGCAACTGCTAAGAGAATTGGGATAATGTAGAGGATGAGGTTTAGAGTAAACATTATTAAGGAGAGGGATTGAACCTCTGGATGTAAAGGCTTAAGTTTTATGCAATTACCAGCTCTGCCACCTTAATTGGCTCTGTTTCTAGAGTTCAAAGTTGTTAGGTTAAGATATTTAGATGGATTCATATCTTGTTCATAAGGCTCATTTTGTGATGTTGGCCTTATTTCTCTGTTCCTTTCGTACTGGGAGAAATTAAGGTACAGATAGAAACCGACCTGGATTTCTCCGGTCTGAACTCAGATCACGTAGGACTTTAATCGTTGAACAAACGAACCATTAATAGCGGTTGCACCATTTGGATGTCCTGATCCAACATCGAGGTCGTAAACCCT